TTTACGTATCATTGGAAAGTGCATTAACATAAATACGGCAGTAAGAAGAGGCAATACAAACGTATGTAAACTATAAAAACGAGTCAAAGTTGATTGTCCCACACTAGCACTTCCACGTAATAACTCCACTAAAGGCGACCCTATTACAGGAATAGCTTCAGGTACGCCTGTCACGATTTTTACTGCCCAATAACCTATTTGGTCCCGAGGTAAGGAATAACCAGTTACACCAAAAGATGCAGTCAATACAGCCAAAACCACACCAGTAACCCAAGTTAATTCGCGAGGTTTTTTAAATCCACCAGTAAGGTATACACGAAATACGTGCAGGATCATCATTAGAACCATCATACTTGCTGACCATCGATGAACTGATCGAATTAACCAACCAAAGTTGGCCTCAGTCATTATGTATTGAACAGAGGAAAAAGCCTCTGTAACAGTTGGACGATAATAAAAAGTCATAGCAAAACCTGTAGCTACCTGTACTAAAAAACAAGTAAGTGTTATTCCCCCTAAACAATAAAATATGTTGACATGAGGAGGAACATATTTACTAGTTATATCATCTGCAATCGCTTGAATCTCGAGACGTTCCTCAAACCAATCATAGACTTTATTGAGATAGGGAAACTCCCCCTCCGAGAACCGTATATGAGAATTTCATCTCGTACAGCTCAAGCTGAAACACACAAATACTGATTTCAACAGATATGCAATAAAAAGTTCAGAACTTCTTAGCTACTTGATTCGATTTGCCCCGAAAATACGAAGTAAGAAAAATCTGAAATCTCCTCTTTGTATGATAATGCCAAAAATATCAAGTTGGCTCATCTATATTTTTTTTATGTTAATTGTTACAGGCCTCTTGAATTCTCTCTTTCCTATTTTTTATTTGTTATTTGATTTCTTATTTTTTATGTAATGCGGATTTACTTTTGTTATTTATAGGAATTCGCTTGTTCAGACCCTATGAATCAATTGAAACTTCAGATTCATACTAGAACCACGATGATTTAATAAAGCAAAGCCTCAAGCTCAACTTAAACTCAAAGGTTCTATGAGTAAGAACTCTTTGATGATCATTTATTCAATGAATGGACTGACTCAACAAAAGCTAGATAAAGAGTTTCGATCAAAATCAGTCTGAAGTAAGAAAAATCGTTTGATTTGGAAAATATTTATTTGAAAATTTTTGAGTTCGGTTGCGAGGTCTGATGGGTATGAATCATAGTTTCATTATTTATTTTCTTGATCTATTCTATATATTCATATTCCGTGCTCCAGATACTAGAATAAATATCCGACGAGATAGAATCATCTTGATAAAGATAACAGGCCCATTCTCTGTATGATCAATAGGATCAATTATAACAAGTCACACACTCATATTCCGGAAATACCGAAACAAAAAAATTCCACGGTCGAACTACCAGAACAGTCTAGAAATCTGAATCGTCAATAAAATAAAGTAATTTTTTGATTGAAAACTAGGACTTCATAACTCTTATAAACCTAACTCATTGAAATTCCATCTAGTAAAACAGAAGAATTATAAATTTCCAAGATAATAGATAGAAATACCGCAAATAGAGCCATTGCAACCCCCATTAATGGTGTAGTCCCCCAGCCTGGAGCTACTTTACCATATTCTGAATTCAATGGTTTCAATAAATCCCCTACAGTAGTTCGTCTTGGCCCAGATCTAGAACTACCCTCAACGCTTTGTGTAGCCATAAATCCTATTTTATTTAATCATTGGTTGAGATCTGTTGACTTTGTATACCATTCCGTTGTAGTTGTAAATAAACGATCTTATCGTAGATCCATTGTGATCTTGAAATTATCTAAAAATGGAAACAGCAACTCTAGTCGCCATCTCCATATCTGGTTTACTTGTAAGCTTTACTGGGTACGCCCTATATACTGCCTTTGGGCAACCCTCTCAACAACTAAGAGATCCATTCGAGGAACACGGGGACTAGTTGAAGTAATGAGTCTCCCATATGGGGGGCTCATTACTTCAATTGAGATAATGAAAAATTACTTCACTTTTTTAGTTGGAACCTTGGGTGGTTCTCGAAAAAAGATAGCGAAAAAAATTATCCCTAAAGTCGAGACTAAAAGGAATGTATAAACCAATGCTTCCATAGATTCAATCGTGGTTTACAATTATAGCTTCCACACCTATTCATTTGGGATCATTTACCATATAAAGAAAAGAGTCAAAGAAAAGATGATGATTCAAGTCAAGATTTCTTTTCTTCGATACCCTACGACAAATAAAAAATAGAGGTCAAAGATACCAGAACAATGTTGTATCAGACTGCTCTCCTTGTAGTTGGATCCCCAACTTTTTGGAATGCTCCAAATTCCACTTGAACATCCAAATCTGGATCAATACCAGCAAAAACATCTCTGAACAAAGTTCTAGCACCATGCCAAATGTGCCCGAAAAAGAAGAGCAAAGCAAAAGTCGCATGTCCAAAAGTGAACCAACCCCTTGGACTGCTACGAAAAACACCATCAGATTTCAAAGTAGCCCGATCTAATTCAAAAATTTCACCTAATTGGGCACGTCTAGCATATTTTTTCACAGTAGCAGGATCACTATAGCTGACTCCATTGAGTTCACCACCATAGAACTCAACAGTTACACCTACTTGCTCAACACTATACTTTGACTCGGCTCTTCTAAAAGGAACATCTGCTCTTACAATTCCGTCTCCATCTACCAAAACTACCGGAAATGTTTCAAAAAAAGTAGGCATACGACGTACAAAAAGCTCGCGCCCCTCTTTATCCCTAAAGACGGGGTGTCCTAACCAACCAACAGCTATTCCATCGCCGTTGTCCATTGAGCCTGCTCTGAATAATCCCCCTTTTGCTGGGTTATTACCGATGTAATCATAAAAAGCTAATTTTTCGGGAATTTTAGACCAAGCTTCGGATAAACTCAGATTTTCAGCTAGTCCGGCGTTAACTCTTCGATATATTTCTTGCTGAAAGTATCCCTGATCCCACTGATAACGAGTTGGACCAAATAATTCGATTGGGGTTGTTGCTGAACCATACCACATAGTTCCAGCAACAACGAAAGCTGCAAAAAAGACAGCAGCGATACTACTGGAAAGTACAGTTTCAATGTTGCCCATACGCAATCCTTTGTATAGACGTTGAGGCGGACGGACACTAAGATGAAATAAACCCGCTAATATGCCCAATGTACCCGCTGCAATATGATGAGAAGCTATTCCTCCGGGAACAAAAGGATCAAAACCTTCCGCACCCCATGCTGGATTTACAGGTTGTACTTTTCCAGTTAGTCCATAAGGATCGGACACCCATATTCCAGGACCATACAAACCTGTTACATGAAATGCGCCAAAGCCAAAGCAAGCCACCCCGGAAAGGAATAAATGAATTCCAAAAATCTTTGGCAAATCTAAAGAGGGTTTACCTGTACGTTCATCACAGAAAATTTCTAGGTCCCAATACACCCAATGCCAGATAGCTGCCAAGAAGCACAAGCCAGAAAACACAATATGTGCACCTGCCACGCCTTCATAACTCCAAATACCAGGATTCGTTATAGTTCCTCCTGAAATACTCCAACCACCCCATGAATTAGTTATTCCTAACCGAGTCATGAAAGGTATAACGAACATACCTTGTCTCCACATTGGATCAAGAGCGGGGTCAGAGGGATCAAAAACTGCTAATTCATATAGAGCCATCGAACCGGCCCAACCAGAAACTAGAGCTGTATGCATTATATGAACAGAAAGCAATCGACCGGGATCATTCAATACGACAGTATGAACACGATACCAAGGCAAACCCATGGAAATACCCCTCTAAAAAAAAAAAATAGACACTATGTCACTTTATTTTATCGCATTGGAAAGACTATGACTATACTATGTACCTAACCTTTTCAGTAGATTTTGTATGAGAAAGGATTCATATTTATTCCGTTCCATTGAAAATAACGGAACAATTCTGTTCGTAAGAACAAAGGGAAGCAAATCTATTCTATACTCGATAAGTACCAATACGCAATGGGAGGATTAGTCCCACTTTCGGGAAACGAACGTATAGATATTTTTGTTTATCACCGATCCGTTAGAAAAAATTTTTCCTTATTCGTTCTGTCTTACTTTAAATCTATGTATAAAATAAACAGAAAAAGGATGAAGCAAAAAATCCATTCTTACGTTTCCATATTAAAGTAAAGTATAGTACTTTATTTTTTTCTTTAATTTAATGCCCATTGGTGTTCCAAAAGTACCTTTTCGGAGTCCTGGAGAGGAAGATGCAGTTTGGGTTGACGTATAGTGCGACTTGTCAGACATATTGGGTCATATGGGATTTACCCGTTTTCTCCCCCGATTGAGATATCCTCTGTTTCGCCCAAGAAATTTTGTATTGAGTGAACTCTCAATTATTCGGAGCGTGAAATGAGTACAATTAAATCCATTTTTTATATTATATTTATATTGGGGATCATTATTATCAATTTAGAAGAATTTATGGTTGACTTGGACTGAGAAAACGAAAATAAAGTATCCAGGCTCCGTTCAGAAAATACCAAATTGATAAAAAATTGGTAATATATTTATGATTACCACTTGTATCATAAACAATTCTTATACTTACTCCTATAGTATTACTCCTATAGTATAGCAGTGATCTCAAACTACCAACCAATGTAGTAGCAATGTAGTAGTATAATGAATACCTCGAATAGTTATGGGAACGCATGAGACGAATTGAAAAAAAAAAGGTTGTAATAAAAAAAGTGGTACTGAGACCATTTGCCCTATATGTACAAATGGAATTCGGACAGATCTTTTCCCGGAGTAGAACATGAACCTAAAAGAATTGAATGAAAGGGCCCATTCAGAAACAAGAAAATTACATCGTGATTTGAATCTCGATGAAACAATACATCAATGAAAGGTTAATTCAATAAGTTCAGTAAATTCTTTTTTATAGAGAAGGGGGCTCATCTCGTGTTTTTGGAAAAATGGAGGAAAACCCCTTCATTAGAAAAACAAAAAAACCTATTAAAGAAAAAAGAAATAGAACTGGAATCGACGCATTGATTCTTTTTTCGAAATTTTTTTGAACCGTATGCATCCAAAGGTGCACGTACGGTTTCTAAAGGATACAATTTTGTCCTAATCAATCGACTTTATCGAGAAAGATTACTTTTTTTAGGCCAAGAGGTTGATAGCGAGATCTCGAATCAACTTGTTGGTCTCATGGTATATCTTAGTATCGAAGATGATACTAAGGATCTTTATTTGTTTATAAACTCCCCCGGAGGATGGGTAATACCAGGAATCGCCATTTATGATACTATGCAATTTGTACCACCTGATGTGCATACAATATGCATGGGATTAGCCGCTTCAATGGGGTCCTTCATTTTGGTCGGAGGAGAAATTACCAAACGTTTAGCATTCCCTCACGCTTGGCGCCAATGGGTTTTTATTTGAAAAAAAAAAGAAAGAAGACTATGCCTTCGCCATATTGAATATGAATAATAAGTAATAATAGCATGGCACTTCGAGTTCGATATGAACATTATTGTTTTTTCATAACATGAGATTTTGTATCGAGATAGTAGTATGAAACAAAGATTATTTCCGACTTGCTCTTATGTGTCGGGGTACATTTCATTTTAGCGTCACAAACCATTTTTCTTCCACACTAGAAGTATCTTTTTTATATTTATGAAAGAGTACCAAAATGAAAAAAAAAAATCAGTTTTTCCTTATTTCATTGTATCAGAAAGGAACTTTGGGATTGCTAAATCACAGACGAGATAAATATATAAAGCAACAGAACCATCATAGTATTTTTTTTACTCCTACGAAAAGAAGGGTGGTAAATGGATGATTCAAATGATCTATATCAGATGGATTTCTTTCTTCGATTCTATCGAAGGGAAAAAAAATTCCATTGCGGAGCCGTATGCACAAAAGATGCCTGTACGGTTGTTCAATTCTATTTTCTTTTTTTTTTCTTTTTATTATTTTTCCTTACTTTAGCCCAATCATGCGAGATAGAAGAACCGTTCATGATGTTATATCAATATCATCAAATCAGGGTTATGATTCACCAACCCGCAAGTTCTTTTTATGAAGCACAAGCAGGGGAATTTATCCTGGAAGCGGAAGAACTACTGAAACTTCGCGAAACCCTCACAAAGGTTTATGTACAAAGAACGGGCAACCCATTATGGGTTGTATCCGAAGACATGGAAAGGGATGTTTTTATGTCAGCAACAGAAGCCCAAGCTCATGGCATTGTTGATCTTGTAGCGGTCGAAAATGAAAATACTAGGGATTTTGTATAAATCCATTTCAAAACATAGTTTGAATTTTCTATGATTTAATATTGAATAGAAAAAATTCATAATCATCAATCATCAGGTTAAGATCGATCTAAACCAATCCATACTCTATATACATATATATATATTACGATATGCCAACCATTAAACAACTTATTAGAAACACAAGACAGCCAATAAGAAACGTCACGAAATCTCCCGCTCTTAGAGGATGTCCTCAGCGTCGAGGAACATGTACTAGGGTGTATGTGTGACTCGTTCAGATCATGAGTTCGAACTAATGAAAAATTTTTCCAGCATCAATGACCAGTACCAACGAGTAGGATAAATAGAGAAGATTTTTTATATACCTATATTGTGTATAAAATTTATGGTTTACATTGGTGCAAATCCAACAATCACCTATATTTGAGATGAGAAACAATTCACCATTGGTAGCAAATAGTTATCTATTAAGCAGGGGAAATGTTACTATAAGAAGCAAAAAGATTATGCTCCTATTGTTGAAAGGACGGACTAAGAGGGTCAGCTATCTAGCAAACTTTCCTAATAAAATGCCGTTACTGTATGGATAACTCTTATTGTGCAAAGAGCTATTACTCTATAATTGATGGGTAGAGCCAAAACATGTGAACTATACAAGTTCACAATAACATTTGATTAAACAAAAGAAGAGGCTCCGGTGTATAGAGAGGACCTCACCGTTTAAGCAGTAACCATAGAAACGATGGAACCCACTATTTTTTATTTAGTATCATTAGAATTTATTATTTCTAGGTGAAATAAAATACTTGAGAAGGAATAAAAAATAGTGGTCAGGAAGGTTATAGTAGCAAAAGCCATTGGAATTTATATTTTATATATCGGAAGAATCCGTTTTGTTATTAATTGACCGCTGGAGGGGAAAAGGATAACTAAAAGAATATAAATTAATTAGTTATTCATTAAGGTTAAATTTGATTCAATGACCAGAGTTAGACGGGGATATACAGCTCGGAGACGTCGAACAAAAATTCGTTTATTTGCATCAACTTTTAGAGGGGCTCATTCAAGACTCACTCGAACAATTACTCAACAGAAAATGAGAGCTTTGGTTTTCTCTCATAGAGATAGAGGCAGGCAAAAAAGGGATTTTCGTCGTTTGTGGATCACTCGGATAAACGCAGTAGCTCGTGAGACTAAGGTATTGTATAGTTATAGTAAATTAATAAACAATCTGTACAAGAAACAATTGCTTCTTAATCGTAAAATACCTGCGCAAATAGCTGTATCAAATAAGAATTGTCTTTACATGATTTCTAATAAGATCATCAAATAAAGAAAGGACATTATTCAGTATTAAAGTAATAAAATATACAGGAATGATTGAAATAGAAATCCCCGGAGTTTTTTCTCCGGGAAGATAAAAAAAAAAAGAAATTAAGATAAGTAAGAGGAATGAATTTATATGTTTCAATAAAAAAAAAGATTTCTTCTTTCTCCATTTTTTTTTTGTTTTTTATAACACAAAAATCCACTCTAGATTGTAGTACTTTTCGAACAAAACATCAAACAATCTGAGTTCTAATTAATTAGAGTTTTGAGTCAATTAAAGAGTATGTCTAGTTATTTCTGGTTCTAGGACCATTAGTTCTGGGGATCGACTCCGCTCTCTCAAATTGTTTCTCATTATTAAGAAAAGGTAACAAAGATAAAATACGAGCTTGTTTTATAGCAATAGTAATTAATCGTTGTTGTTTCAAGGTCAATCTATTCACCCGTCTAGATAATATTTTTCCTTGTTCACTAATAAATCGACTAATTAAACTCATGTTTCTATAATCGATTCTATCCCCTGATCCAATTGGGGGCAAACGTCTACGAAAAGATCGCTTGTATTTACGAAAAGATTGCTTGGATTTTTCCATGGTTTATTCCTTATCTCTAAAATTCTATTTCTTTATTTTATTCACTTCAGATCCGACGGAACTAGGCTTTTATTTTTGATTTCTATAATTAAATTATAGATCTATAATTTAATTATATTTAATATTTAATTATAGAATTTATATATATATATATACATTATTATGTTAAGTTCTTCCTCCTCCTTTGCGAGATCGCACGCGCATTCTGTGCAATCTATTTCTTTATTTCCCCATGAATTGTATGCTTGTGACAATAGCGACAAAATTTTCTCAATTCTAATCGACCGGATGTATTGTGTCGATTTTTTTGAGTAATATATCTAGAAATGCCCGGCGATTCTTTATTGACGTCATTTCGAGTACAACAGGTACATTCCAAAATAACTATAACTCTAACTTCTTTACCCTTGGCCATGAACCTCCTTTGAATTTTGGATCGACTTAACTCTTCTATTTTGATCCGAGCCGAAGAAGAAGATAAGAACAAAAAATAAAAAAAAAAATTAATAGAAGTTACTAACTAGAAATGAAATGTAATTTCTAAAGATTTCAGTACAATTAAACTAAAGATTTCAGTACAATTAAAAATTAACAATAAATTCGAATTTCGAATTCTATTTCTATAAATTGGATTTCCATAATAGAATATTATTCTATTATATTAATGATAATTAATAGTAATTAAGAAATTAATAATTAATAAAATTAAATGATAATTAATAGAAAAGAAAATTTATTTAATTTTATTAAGGATAATTAATTTTCAAAATTTAATATTTTAAAAATAAATATTAACTAATTAAGTATTACTTAATTATAGAGTAATAAATAATTATAGAGTAATAAATAGAGTAAAGTAATAATTTTTAATAAAATAAAAAGTGAAATAATAATATTTAAGAATTAAGTAATACAATTTCTTTCTAACTATCAACCTATCCTAAAGAACTGAAAGGGGCGAAATTAGAGAATTGTATCTCTAAATTTATTCGCTTCTTCACATATCAATAACTAAAAAAAGGGAAATGACAAGGCATCTGGGAATAAACGATTAATTTCTATCAATAGACCTGCTAAAGACCCAAACCATAGAGTACTTAGCACTGGTGCCACGGAGAGATATGTTTTTATATCTCGCATTTCAAATCCTCCTTCCTTATTGGAATACATATATAGTCAGATGCTGTAGTTCAAGATCATTTGTATTTATTTTACACGAAATTCCTAACCAAAAAAGATATGTACAATAAAACAATAGATAAGATTTTCCTTTTCCGAAGAAAAAATTATCCCTTCTTCCTAAGTTTTTCTGATAAATATTAAAGTTTCACATGTATAGAATTCTTTTATTATATGTATATGAAACTAAAAAGAAGAACTGACAAGAAGAATTTTCTTGTTATATGAATAAAGGATAAAATGACGATGTGGAAAACAAGACAGGGATTTTGTACAATGAAACTGTACAACAATTTGAAAAGGGATGTAGCGCAGCTTGGTAGCGCGTTTGTTTTGGGTACAAAATGTCACGGGTTCAAATCCTGTCATCCCTACCTATTACTTCTCCTATGGGTAGTAACGAGGGATTAATTGAGATCGATTCAAATTGGACATAATCTTCTGTTTTTACATACTATATGTATGCAAAATGCATTCGTTGGGGGTAGAAGAAATCCTATTCTTTACAGAGTAGTCCTATCCCCTGTCATAAGAAAACGCTCTTAGTTCA